AAATTTACCATATCTACTAATCTAATTGAATGAAATTTCTCATAGATCTATCCCATTTTTTTTCTCGAGTTAAGCAAAAGAGGTTAATTATATAAGTTTCAAACTTCAATTTTGCTGAATAATTAAATAAGTTTTATCTTTTCTCCCACCTTCAGAAGAATAAAGCATAGGCATTCCACTATCGTTACAATTTTCTGAAAGATAACTATCTCGGTTTCATCTAGAAATTTATATAGAATCCTTGAAAAAGACTTTCCTTCATAAGAAAGGAAAGACTTACTGTCTTTGGGATCTGATGCTACACCGCTGCTCAATATCGCAATCGCAGGGGATCCACCCTATTACATAAGTGGATTCCATAATTTTTATCTTATATCATGATATAAGTAAGCAGTTTTTATTGTATCGGCCAAAAACCTCACTAATGGATCTTTACGGTGCTTCTTCTATCAATTAGATCCTTTATCCATAGAATAAAATATCTAGGCATACCTATTTCTTCATATTTCGACTTCTATGAAGTTTCTTTGTTTGCTACAGCTGATACAAATCGTGAGTTTGGACAATACATATGTAGAAAGCCCATTTTTTTTTAGTATTTATTAGCGAATTTGCTATTTTTTTTCTTTCTATAGTGGAGATAGTCGCACGTAATGACAGATCACAGCCATATTATTAAAAGCTTGTGGTAAGAACGGGTTTCGTTCTAGTGCCCGAAAATAATATTCCAAAGCTTTCGTATGTTCTCCGTTCCTTGTGTGGATAAGGCCTATGTTATAGAGTATATAACTTCGATCATAGGGATCGATTTCTAGTCGCATAGCTTCATAATAATTCTGTAGAGCTTCCGCATAATTTCCTTCGGATTGAGCCGACATCCGTTACGGTCGTTCGTTATTCGATTCAAAGAATCTCCGTTGCAGAACCGTACGTGAGATTTTTATCTCATACGGCTCCCCCTTTATGTGATGCGCATAATGAGATGAGAGTAATACACGAAATCAAAAAAGATTGAAATATTCTCATTATGAACTCATGGGACTAGTGTTTTTACAAAAAATCTCTAGCCAACCTTCCTGTAAAAGATCTTTTCTTAACATCAAGCATGGTGTTACTAGATAAAAATGGTAACTCTAACAATTTCTTTGTCCTCAACGCCTCTAAATTTCCAGGAATTCGTCACTTCAACAGTCTTCGATGGTTATACAGGTATCCAAAATACAAACGAGATGGATGTTTGTTGTCCCAACCATTTTTGCAAGTTCCGATCCCGATAAGGAAAAGAGATAATTTATAACAAAGTTTTCGTGTTGTTGATTACTAGGCGTAGTGCTTCTTCCCCCCAGCTACCTATTTTTATTAGTGGAGTAGAGTTGACTTAATCCATAGGTGTAACCTTTCGCTCAATACTAAAATCGACAATTAAAGCATCCGAGGTTACATTAATCGTGGATACACGACAGAAGGAATTTTTTTATTTCTAAATTGCACCTCCAAGAAGCGTAGATTTATTTCAATTATTGTTTTCTTTCTATCCCGAATAATGTGTCTTTCTACTAAGACTGAGAGCGGTAAAGAAAAAAATCAAATCGCACCATCTCTGTAATAGGTGAATGCCTCTTTTTCACCGGAAGTTGTTGGAATTATTCGTAATAAGATATTGGCTACTATTGAAAAGGTCTTATCAATAAAATTCCCATTTATCCGAGATCTAGGCATCGGTAACAACCCATTCTATAATTTTTTTTAATTACCTCTCATGAGAAAATGATCCCACAAACAAAGGAATTGCATAGTACGAAATAACATAAAAACGGATTCATTAAAAAATCCTACTCGATACTCAAATTGTTTCTTTTTGATTTGACAGGAATCAATAAAAAATAAGAAATATTTCAATCCGGTTAAATTTCATCCAAATGTAGTAGGATCAGAATGCAGGGAACTATTCTGATTTCATCGAAGTTGAAGAATAAAATAATTTTTTTTTATCTTGGGGTAATTCGAAAAGTTTTTTTGATTGAATTATGATCCAAAGAGCAAAAAGAATCGAATAATTATTCTATGATTCATAAATTTTGACTAGATCTATGGGATAAGTAGTTTAAAAAACTAAATAGAATCATGATCTAAAAGTATCCATTAAACATAGTAAAAAAATTAATTTTATAGTTAGGGCGTGCCTAAAAAAAAAATTGAATATGAATGACTCACTATTAACTCGGTTTCTGGGCCATAATCATTATGTAGGAGAGATGGCCGAGTGGTTGAAGGCGTAGCATTGGAACTGCTATGTAGGCTTTTGTTTACCGAGGGTTCGAATCCCTCTCTTTCCGTACCCCTCACCTAATTCACCAATGTTACTGACCACAATGTATCAAATCAAATAACATCAAATCACAGTGGATACTATTATTCCAATGGTTAGACCTTTCTTGGATATAGATTCTCTATTTCGAATTTTTGTGATACGGAAACGAAAAGACTGGAAAGAATGGAC